ATAGGCCAACAGCCGTTGACGTTTTCCTAGAATTTTACGCAGACCTCTCTGAGATAAAAAGTCTTTTTTGTGCAATTCCAAATGCGAAGTAAGTCTCCGTATCCTATTGGTGAAACATATTACTTGAAATTCAACAGACCCCTTGTTGTCTTTGTTTTCCTCTTTCAAAATAATTACATTGAATGGATTTTTTATCATAAAAAAAATCTCCTCCTACCCTTTTTACATATATTATATTAATTTTATCGATCAGTAATAATAATATCAGTCATTTTAATGTAGTATTAGTATACACAAGAATCTGATTTTCTTTATGGACTCCCGATTTTATCCATTAAAACGACTCAATCAAAATTTGAATTTGCTTCGAACAGGGATAAAAAGGGGGATGGTACATTTTTACACTCACAAAGGCGAATAATTTAGACCTAAAATTAGGAAGATTCCCTTGATTCGTTTATGAATTGTATCCTATCAAATTGATACGTCATTTACTTAGTATTAAAATATCTTATATTAGGCTGGGATATAAGACAGGACGTATGTACATCTGTTTGCTTTTATATATGGTACATAATAGATAGGAAAAATGTAGCATCAACCTATTTTTAATTGTGGATATATCCTTAACATACTGAAATGGCTTCCATTATTGGTATCAAACCAATATCGATTCATACAAGCTAAGTCTTCTAATCGATAATTAGGCCAAAGAAATAATTTTAATTTAATTAATTCGTTTTTATCTCTATCAAGATGTTTACTTTGATCCAAAAAAGGATTCCCACTTTTTAGGTTCTTCTTGTTGCAAAATACCGGATTTCTATTCTTTGAATTGAAATAAATAAGAATTCTGAATTCTCTACGACGTCTAGACGAGAAAATCTTTTCAGGAACAAGAAAACCATAATGCTTTTTGTCTCTATTTTGAGTTCTTCTTTGATATCTTGGGATGGATTCCTCAAATTGATTCTTATCAATATATCTTTGTTCTCGGTATCTTTGAGGAGTTTGGTATTTATTCTTATGAACCAATGAAATACCTATGGTTTGATACATTAGAAAGTGTCCGTCGTTTTTTACAGACAAACGAATGGGTTCGATAAAAAGGATCCCCTCTTTTTTCCATTTTATAGGAGTCAATTTCTTACGAATCACCATTATATCCAGATTTAGTTCTTTCCTTTGAATAGATGATATAGTAGTATCTCGTGGATTTATCAGTCCAAGCAAGTAACAATATATTTTGATATTAGTGATCATTCTTTCAGTTAAATTCGGAATTAAACCATCGTCTATTATCCATTGAAAAAGCAAATAGTGTTCCCGTAATAAAATGACTTCTTGTTTCATCTTATTCCCGATCTTGTATTGTTTTTTCGTTTTACCTTGGTTTTGTGCATATGATCTAAAACTTCTTTGGCCTGCGGGTTCTTTTTCTTCTTGATTTCGATTCATTAATTCAAAATATCTTTTTTCATTATCTGGTCTAAAAAAATTCCATTTTTGCTTTTCATTGATGTTTTTCTTAAAATTGAAAAGAAGTAATTTGCTTGGTATAATCCATCGTTTTATTTTGTATACATTATAAAGTGGCACAAATTCTGGGAAGAACGGAAGTTTCAGATTCGTCGATATAGGATTTAAGATTTCTTCATTCATTTCTATCCAATCAAAATATTTTCTATCCGAATTTTTTTCCATATACATAATATCACCCTTTTCTAGATAATTATTGATAGGAATATCCTCGAGTCTTTCAAAAAAATTTTGTTTAGAATTGTTGTAATTAAAAGAAATCCTTTGGTTGTTATTTACTTCTAATGGTGATTCATAAATAATAAAGGAGTCCTTCTTCATTTCATAATTAATAGATTTATATGATAAAAGATCATGTATAGAATATTTTGGAAAATTATCTTTTTGGTTGGGTAATGGATATATTTTAAAATCTTTTTGTTTTTTGTGATGAAGTAATCGGTCTTTTTCATATGAATTCCATTTTCTTAAATCTTTATTTTTAGTCATATGGCCTTGATTGATTGTAGTTCGCCATTTTTGTGGTATTAATCCAGACCATCTAATCTGAGAGAAATTGTATTGATAATGACCTCGTAACCAGTTTTTCCATTGATTCGTTCCAAAACTTTCAAGTTTAGTATGCCTTAATTCGGAATGAAACATTCCTTGTGTTACAAAAGAATTCTTTATTGCAGTTGTAAGAAAAAAAGATGTTCCACGATAGTCAAGAATGGATCTTAACTTATACAAATTAAGAACTCGGCTTTGTGATAATTTGTAAAATAAATATGCTTGCGACAAGGAGGATAAGTCAAAAAAAAGATGTGAATTTTCCTTACTATTCTTAATATTGTAAAGTGTCCTTTTTAGAGTCGAAATAAAGTGAATTTCTTTTGGATTTTTTTTTTTTTTTATTTCAGGGTTTGTTTCATTATTGTAACTGTATTTATGGAATAAAAAAATGTTTGATTCAAGAATA